CGACAACCCCAGATATTCCTTGAATATCTATACATTTTTTTAGAGATTAGACGAAATAAAATAATTGAAGTTTAACCAGCCAGAATAATGGAGGTTTCATTCATATCTTATTATGGATGGTATAAATAACAAAATCAAATTTATAAATACAATAATATAGCTATTCATTGAGAATCTCAATTTTGAATGATACTTATTTCGTATGAGCCAATAGGATGAAAAAGGTCTGCATCATTAACTATGTAAGATACACAGTAAGATACACATCAACATCAATTATATATCTGGCTCCGCAAAATAAAAAGCACGATCAAAGAAATGAAGAAAATAGAAATACCAAAAAAATACAAAAAAACGGACCGGATTTTTTTCTAATATATCTGAGATGAATTTTTACTATTCCCAACCTCTGAATTCACCTAGATTCCACTTTTTGGTCTTTCAACCAACAAATTTAACCGTTTGAATATTAGAGAATATCTGCGGACACCTAGATAAATTATGTATGATAATCAAGACCACTAAAAAATATATATCTATTTAATAAATATATATCTATTCCCAAAATTCATTAAAATGAATATGGGAATAGATACTCATACAAAGGAATCGCCGGGAACCAGATTTGAACTGGTGACACGAGGATTTTCAGTCCTCTGCTCTACCGGCTGAGCTATCCCGACCATTCTTGACGCACTATCCTCATTTTAAGAAATTAGTTGAGTCTATGTCAACTAAATAAAAAAAAAAGAGGATCTAGGATAAAAAATTAGAGAATAATAGGGGCTTTTGGGGATAGAGGGACTTGAACCCTCACGATTTCTAAAGTCGACGGATTTTCCTCTTACTAAAAATTTCATTGGTGTCGGTATTGACATGTAGAATGGGACTCTATCTTTATTCTCGTCTGATTAATCATTTCTTCAAAAGATCCATCAGACTATGTTGGAGTGACTGATTTGATCAATGAATATTACATTTTTTCTTCAAGTTGGAATTCATTTCATTCTCATCTTTTGTGATCGAAATCGAATCGAAATATTTCCAAATATAAGTTTGTAATTTTCATTAATCAACTGAAATAGTATTTCAGTAAATATATATAAACATATATATGTTTATCCTTGATCCTTTCTGGAATTTTGATAGAAGGATCCATTTCCTACTGCGAAAGGAAATGTTAATGTTGTCAACTCCATTTGTTAGAACAGCTTCCATTGAGTCTCTGCACCTATCCTTTTTTGTTTAATTTTAACTTTCTGAACTTTTACTTTTATTTTTTTGTTTTCGGAAAGCAGGATTTGGCTCAGGATTGCCCATTGTGAATTCCAGGGTTTCTCTGAATTTGAAAGTTTTCACTTGGTAAGTTTCCATACCAAGGCTCAATCTAATTAAGTCCGTAGCGTCTACCAATTTCGCCATATCCCCCTTTTTTTCTTTGAGATTGGGATCTCATTAGGATGTTTTTTCATTTGTATTATGAGAATGTAATACCTATTCCCATTTTGAAAAAAAAAAAGTTTCCTTCTATCATTGTTTAATTGATTTTCTTTCGTCTATATTGGATAGCCATATTTGGTCGAATCAGAAATGATTCTATTATCTCTGTATTCGCAATTCAATATAGAGAGATATATACCACATATCTATCTCTTTTTTATCTCCCCCCTTCTATCATTTTTTGATAGAATTTGTAATACTCGAACGTTCGATTCTTTTTCTTTTTTCCTTAGAGCGGACAGATACCGACCCTATCATAATAATTCTAATATAATAAAAAAAACTAAAAGCAAAAATCCATTTATTAATATTAATTTCGAATTCGATAGAAATATCGAATTTCTAATTACTTAATTTATATATTTTAATTTAATTTCTTTTGATAATCCATCCAATTTTTTAGAATTCTAATGTAGAATTCTATTCTATACATTATTCTCTATTCTATACATTATATTAATTATATTATTTTTTTTTTTATTTTATTAATTAAATTATTATATAAATCTATTATTTAATAAAAATTATCTATTATTTAATATAAATTACTTTGTCCTGTAATCTCATTATTCATTATAATAAGAATATTAGATTATAGTATTCTTTTCAATTTGAAATCTAATCTACTACTATTAGTAATTATTTCAAAGATTGAAATAAAGATTTGTATTTGAAATAGTCTATTATATTTATATTATATTTATATATATTGAAAATAGAAATAGAAGGTATTCTAGTTCTACAATTCTTAAATTATATTAATTATTATATTATTATATTAATATATATTATACAAAAAATTGATTATTAAATAAAAGATCATAGAATAGAAGAGATATAATAAATAAGAATTATGTGTTAGATGTAAATATTTTATTTATTATTTAATATATATTTATCTATATCTATTATATTATATTGAATTTTTAGAGATGAAAACTATGTTATGAAGAGCTAATAAAAAAACAATTAATAAGTAATATCCGAGTAGTTTATGAAA